TCTATGGTTAACTAATTGTCTGGCTCCAGGAATGGTCGAAGCCATACCCAATCGAAAAAGGATGTTATCCAAACGCATCTCAAGTAGCTGTAGTAAAACCTGACCTGTTGACCCTTTGGCTTTTCCAGCGATATGCACATATCTAAGTAATTGTCGCTCTGTCAGACCATAATGAAAACGCAATTTCTGTTTTTCTTCTAGACGAATACGATATTGCGATCTTTTCCCAGAACGCAATTGGTTTTTAAGATCACTTCCGGATCTAGGCCTTTTACTAGTTAATCCTGGTAAAGCCCCCAGACGGCGTATTTTTTTGAAACGAGGCCCTCGGTAACGAGACATAAAACTCCTTTTTTATTTTATTGAAATTTCATTTTACAGAATAAATCTAAATTAAGGCTGAACTAAAGGATAAACAAAGCAAAGCTAAATCTACTGAAGTACTACAAAGTGGAATGAAAATAGAATGAAATGAATTGTATCAATATCCGGATTTTTTGTATATATAGGAAGTTAAGGCTCCGTTTTATGATTTGTTCTGTAGAGATCTAATTTATCCAATCAATTTTTTATTCATAGTTGCGTTGCAAGTTAACACGACATAATAGATCAGCGACCCGACATTTGGAGAAAGGGAGAGGAGAGATTATCAATCATGGAAAAAATCGATAGAGAAAAAGCCAGCTATCGGAATCGAACCGATGACCATCGCATTACAAATGCGATGCTCTAACCTCTGAGCTAAGCGGGCTCACATAACAGAAATAGAAATAGTGAATAGGAATTAAGAAAACTACCAGATTTTAGATATCAACTATTAATTTAATATTAATTTACTATATTTAATTTAATTTAATTTAATTTAGATATCAACTATTAATTTAATATTAATTTACTATATTTAATTTAAATTTATATTTAATTAATTTATATTTATAATTATTTATAGTTATGATTCTAGATATAATTATAGAATAGTAGATGATATAACTAATTTGATTTTATAAAGATAACTATATGAATATAACTGAATAGGATTCTATTTTAGTAATAGAATGACTAATTCGATATATGACTATATAGTCATTCTATCATTATATTATTATTAATTATTATTATTATTATTTATTTAATTTTAATTTATTTTGATTAAAAAAAAAAGAAGAATGAATATCGATCCTTCCAGTATTACAAATCGCGCTTTAAAGTAAAAATGAAGGGGAGAGAGACATATATGTGGGATATATCTATCCATATTGAATTGCGGACACATCAATGATAGAATCATGTCTGATTGAAACAAATATGTTCATCCAATACAATAGAGATGAAATGATAGAGGATGGCGAAAAAAATAAAATAGCGGCATACCCTTTTCGATATAAGAATCATTATCTAATGAATTCAACGATTCCAAGATAAATGAAAGGGGTGAATAGAATTACAACTAGATCCTGTCTCAAAGGGGGATATGGCGAAATCGGTAGACGCTACGGACTTGATTAGATTGAGCCTTGGTATGGAAACCTGCTAAGTGGTAACTTCCAAATTCAGAGAAACCCCGGAATTAAAAATGGGCAATCCTGAGCCAAATCTTTATTTTGAGAAAACAAGGGTTTAAACTAGAATCAAAAAAAGGATAGGTGCAGAGACTCAATGGAAGCTGTTCTAACGAATGGAGTTGACTGCGTTACGTTGCGTTGGTAGCTGGAATCCTTCTATCAAAATTGCAGAGAGGATGGCCCTATATACGTATATATACATACTGACATATCAAACGATTGATTAATCATGGCCCGAATCCATATTTGATATCATATATATATGTGATATATATATATAAATTAAGAGAGTTATTGTGAATCTATTCCAATCGAAGTTGAAGGAAGAATCGAATATTCAGTGATAAAATTATTCATTCCAGAGTCTGGTAGATCTTTTGAAAAACTGATTAATCGGACGAGAATAAAGAGAGAGTCCCATTCTACATGTCAATACCGACAACAATGAAATTTATAGTAAAAGGAAAATCCGTCGACTTTAGAAGTCGTGAGGGTTCAAGTCCCTCTATCCCCAATAAAAAGCCCATTTGACTTCCTAACTATGCCTCCTAACTACTTTTTATCTTATCCTCTTTTTTTTTCATCATCGGTTCAAACAAAATTCACTATGTTTCTCATTCATTCTACTCTTTCACAAACGGATACGAACAAAAATTTTTGGATCTTATCCCAAGTATTTTGATAGATATGAGACCCGTACAAATGAACATATATGGGCAAGGAATCTCCATTATTGAATCATTCACAGTCCATATTATTATCCTTACAAAAGAAAGTCTTTTTTTTTGAAGATCTAAGAAATTCAGGGACTGGGTAAGATTTTTTAATACTTTTTACTTTTTTAGTCCCTTTAATTTACATAGATAAAGTGCTCTACTAGGATGATGCACGGAAAATGGTCGGGATAGCTCAGTTGGTAGAGCAGAGGACTGAAAATC